AGAATATCTTGACCCTCAATAGTTACATATAGGTCTATATAACATAGAAAAGCAGGATATCCATGACGTGTACGTGTGGGATGGACCAAATCTTCATTGAATTTTATTTTTCCATTATCAGGAGCTCGTACGTGTTCTGCAGTACCGCCTGTAAATACCCCACCGGTATGAAAAGTTCTTAGTGTTAGTTGAGTTCCTGGTTCCCCAATAGATTGACCCGCAATAATACCTACTGCTTCTCCCAATTCGACCAGGTCGCCATGAGTGGGACTGCGGCCATAACATAATCGACAGATCCAAGATGTACTCCTGCAAGTAAAAGGGGTTCTAATAGATATTGGTTGTGCTCGAAAGGTTATGAATCGGTTGACAAGCCCAATCCCAATATCTTGATTTCGAATGGCAATGCATCGTGAACCGATATATATATCGTCTGCTAATACACGACCAATTAATGTTTGGATAAAAATTCTTTCTGTTATCATCCCATTTCGAGGACTCACAGAAATACCTCGTATGGTGCCACAATCTGTTCTACGTACAACAATGTGTTGAACTACTTCAACAAGTCTGCGCGTGAGGTATCCAGCATCTGAGGTTCGTACAGCAGTATCCACAACCCCTTTGCGAGCTCCGTAGCAGGAAATAATATATTCCGTTAAAGAGAGCCCTTCGCGTAAATTGCTTTGAATGGGTAAATCAATCATTTGTCCTTGAGGATCCGACATTAATCCTCTCATACCTACTAATTGATGGACCTGAGATGCATTTCCTCTAGCCCCCGAAAAAGACATTATATGGACTGGATTAGAAGGATCAGTCATCCTCAAATTAGGATTCATTTCTTGTCGTAAATATTCACTTGTAGCATACCAGATCTCAATGGATTGGCGTAATTTTTCTACCGCGTGTACATTCCCATAATGATGGTGTTTTTCCAAAATGAAACTTTGTTGTTCAGCATCTTGTACTAGCCATCCCTTAGAAGGTATTGTTAAAAGATCATCAATTCCTAATGAAATGGATGTAGCAGTGGCTTGCTGGAAACCCAGAGTCTTTACTTGATCCAGGATATGTGATGTATATGCCATTCCAAAGTGATTTATTAATCTGCTAATAAGTCGTTTCATGGCAGTTCCATCTATCGCTTTATTGTGAAAGACTAGATCGGCTCGTTCTGCCATAAGTACCTCCCTATTCAGTTGAGTAGGATTCGACAATGGGTTTGAGTCAGTGATTCGAAGACTGCCTTTCCTCGATCTTGATTAGCGTAGAAATTCACGAATTATAATACTAGTTTAGACGGGGAGACCCGAATCTAATTATCGCGGGTATCGTAAAATTTTTTAGCTTAGGTACTATATGAGCAAGCCCGGCAAAACCCCTGTATGGCTTCTTCTATCTCTCGGTAAAAAGAAATATGACCAACAGTGGTTCGAATGTCTATACAAAGGATTTCTTTTTTTACATTTCTTACTATTAGATAGTGACCATGAATCTCATGATAGGTACCAAAAGATTCACATTGAACTTCGATAGGAACTTCTCTTGGTGCAATGACGCGTTGATCTAGTCGCCACCGAAGCCACAAAGGACTATCTAAATTGATTCGTTTCTTCCGATACGCCCCAAGTGCATCATAGGAACTACAAAAATAGGGTTCTTTTGTATACTTATGGTTATTATCGTCAATTTTTTCATTTTGATAGTTTCTGTGATTCCATGGATTATACCTATTTGCACAAATACCTCGACGATTCCCAATCGTTAATACATAGAGTCCCATAAGCATATCTTGAGTTGGTACGGAAATGGGATCTCCAATAGCTGGAGACAAGAGATTCATATGAGAAAACATAAGTAAACGCGCCTCCGCTTGAGCCTCCAAAGATAAAGGTATATGAACAGCCATTTGATCCCCATCAAAGTCGGCATTGAATCCCTTACAAACTAATGGATGTAAACAAATAGCACGTCCTTCCACTAAAATGGGTTGGAATGCCTGTATGCCTAATCTATGCAAAGTGGGTGCTCTATTCAGCAATACAGGATGCCCCTGCATAACTTCTTGAAGTATTTCCCACACAACCGGTGCTTTTTCCCGAATTTTACTTTTAGCAACTCCTATGTTGGAAGCAACGTGTTGTCTGATTAGACTACGAATTACAAATGTATGGAAAAGCTCTATTGCTATTTCGCGAGGCAATCCACATCGATGTAATGAAAGCGAAGGGCCCACGACAATGACAGAACGCCCCGAATAATCGACCCGTTTACCAAGCAGAGTCTCGCGAAATCTTCCCTCTTTTCCTTCAATTACATCTGAAAACGATTTGTAAACTTTATTATGACCGTCCCTCATTGGTTGTCCGCGGATCCCATTATCAAGAAGTGTATCCACGGCTTCTTGTACTAATTTCTCCTGACACATTACTAATTCCCCTGGTGTGGATCTGCTTGTTGTTAATAGATCGGTAAGAGTATTGTTCCGATAGATAAC